TTGAAGCGAATCTAGCTCTCAGACGAGCTAGGACACGAGTAGAGGCTGTAAATGCTATTTCCTCCTAGTCAAGTCAATACATCAAAATAATCAAAAGAAGTTCTTTAGAACTGTATTATTATACACCACATTTTTATTCTGCCAATTGAACACAATCAAGTCTAATCTGATATAACGAAAAAAAAAAAGAAAATGGGTAGAAAAACTTATTAGATATCACTCAATTGACTTCGGTATCTAATAAGTTCTACCTACTATTGGATTTGAACCAATGACTCCCGCCGTATGAAAGCAATACTCTAACCACTGAGTTAAGTAGGTTATTTATCACCAAAAAAAGGATCCATCACTTATAGGATTATAAGTGGAATATTATTTCTAAGCAATACCAATCTCTTAACAGTAGACGGATTAGAGAGCTATCATGTGGGATTATGGAATATCCATCTTGACAAGAAATTATCCATATGTTAATATATCTATGACAAGGGCTATAGCTCAGTTAGGTAGAGCACCTCGTTTACACGTGCGCCAATGCTTTTCAAGGGAGCCCATTATGCAATGCAATAAACATAATTGATCTTATTGACAAATCGATGTCTTACTCCATAGATTCGAGGGAACAAGAGAACAATAGCCTGACAAATATTGGGTTCGGTCCGATTCAGGTGCGAATTCAGGTGCCAAATCAAATAGAACCCGCCATTGATTTGATAGTTGATAAGGTAAATACCCAGTCCATTCAATGCTAGGCATAATGAGTATAAGGGCCTCAAAATAACCTTTTTTCGTCCTATGAACTTTAAGGTGTATGAAGTCTCATATTCGACTCTTGCAGCGTAGCGATAGAGACTCCATCTAACTTAGTTAGATCTAGGCTGAAGGCAGACCTAAGTCAAGGTAACCCTTCTTTGAAACACTTTGGTATTGCTCCTAGATCAGAATACAAATGATGAATCAGAGCACATGGAGCCATCTCATTATTTTCCTGTAAAGAAAAATATGGTGGACTAACTGATCTTTACATCAGTTTATGAAAGAGCCCAATGCAACAAAATGCATGTTGGGTCTTTGAAACAGTTCGAATCATTTCGATAATAATCAGTTTGATCTGTTTTACCGAGAAGGTCTACGGTTCGAGTCCGTATAGCCCTAATACATTCTATTTTAGTTTAGTATAGTTTTCATTTCCTCATTAGTACTTGTTTCTAGACTGGCCGGTTGGTTGGTCCAAAAGTATTACCACATGTTCATGTAAATACATAGGGACAGGAAAATAAAAACAATAAATAAAAAACAATAATTCATTCCAATAGATCTAATCAGTATTTGTAAAATCTCGGATAAAATACTCATCTTCCTTCATTAATCTTCGTGGATGGATTACATATGACCTTTTTCCTCTTTTCCTGTCCATGATTAAAGAGTTAGTGATATATTTTTGCGTTGGTATATCGAATCCGGTCAATTTATGAAGTGAGAATCATGTCATGATTCTGTCTAAAAACTTCAACAGTCACATAGATCTAGGACCTATTCTTTTCTTGTATTTGTTTTGTGGAGTCGCCTGACTAATCGCTTTTTGGCAGAACAACAACCCCAATTGATTGATTCAGAGATAATGCAGAGATAATGAATTGGTCCTAAATGTATCAATTTCCTTCTTCTATATTCTATGAGTTGAGTTGGTTTTGGGATTTGGTCTGTCAAATCATTCGATAATGTCTAATTCTTTCTATTAGAAGTATCTTTCTTCTGTAGATTAGATAATTTACGATTCCGTCTATTATACCACTCTGTGGTATGTTTCATTGTGTAATGTAGGTTTGCTGTAAAACAAACCTTTTTCTTGTAGTGAAATCCAACCCATCGGGTGGTCTTACTATTACTAAGTGTTATTGCCGTAACAAAACAAACAAGTATTTTGGTTCATTCCAAATCGCGATCTTTCTTTAGTACTCGAGATTGGTCTGAAATGGAATGACTCTTTTTTTTTTCATTTTAACTCTAATGAAATAACTCGATTCTTTTTATTTTATTTCTGAGAGGGTCAGTCGGTATAGTACAAGAAAAAAGTTTCGAATTTTTTTGTATAGAAAGATATGAGTTGTTATATGTAAACTCGCAACTCACCGGATTGAATCAAATCAATTAAGGAAAATAGAAATGAAATCCAGGATAAGGAAAGGAGAAAAAATATAATCGTTCGGTGCTTTAGATTATGTTTATCTAATGTATTCGTATCAAATCAATAGAAGCAATGATCCTATACACATATATTAATGAAAAAAAAATACTTCGAAAATCGAAAAGAATATGCTAGAAATCCCTAGATATTTTACCCCATATGACTACTGAAATTTTTTCAGTTTTGAAATTTTTTTTTATATTATATTTGTATATTAATTATATTTTTTTTTATATGTTTTTATTTTCTTTTATTTTCATTATCTCATTATATATATGTATTATATATATGTAAATATGTAATGAAACATAG